TTCTGTGAGTTCTCAAAACGGGACGATGCCGGAACGAATTTTTATCCAAACATTAATTGGTCGTGTATTAGCAGACGATATATATCTGGGCTCGAGGTGCATTGCCACTCGAAATCAAGATCTTGGGGTTGGGCTGGTCAATCGATTCATAACCTTTAGAGCACAACCAATATTGATTCGAACCCCCTTTACTTGTAGGAGTGCATCTTGGATCTGTCGATTATGTTATGGACGGAGTCCTACTCACGGTGACTTGGTAGAATTGGGAGAAGCTGTAGGTATTATTGCGGGACAATCCATTGGAGAACCTGGTACTCAACTAACATTAAGAACTTTTCATACTGGCGGAGTATTCACAGGGGGTACTGCAGAACATGTACGAGCTCCTTCTAATGGAAAAATCAAATTTAATGAAGATTTGGTTCATCCCACACGTACGCGTCATGGACATCCTGCCTTTCTATGTTACATCGACTTGTCTGTCACTATTGAGAGTGAAGATATTATACATAGTGTGAATATTCCACCAAAAAGTTTTCTTTTAGTTAAAAATGATCAATATGTCGAATCAGAACAAGTTATTGCCGAAATTCGCGCGGGAACATCCACTTTGAATTTGAAAGAAAGGGTTAAAAAACATATTTATTCTGATTCAGAGGGAGAAATGCACTGGAGTACCGACGTGTACCATGCACCCGAATTTACGTACGGTAATGTTCATCTCTTACCAAAAACTAGTCATTTATGGATATTATCAGGAAGGCCACACAGATACAGTGTCACTTCGTTTTCGCTCCACAAGGATCAAGATCAAACGAACGCTCATTCTCTTTCTGTCGAACAAAGATCTATTTCTAATTTTTCAGTGACTAATGATCAAGCGAGACTCAAATTATTGAGTCCGGATTTTTCTAGTAAAAACGAGGATAAGATTCTTTATTATTCAGAACTTAATCGCATCGTATGTACTGGTTGTTGTAATCTCATTTATTCTGCCAAGAATTATGATTTATTGGCAAAGAGGCGAAGAAATCGATTCATCATTCCATTTCAATCAAGTAAAGAACGAGAGAAAGAATTCATGTCCCTTTCTAATATTTCGATTGAAATACCCACAAATGGTATTTTCCGTAGAAATAGTATTCTTGCTTATTTCGACGATCCTCGATACCGAAGAAAGAGTTCGGGAATTACTAAATACGGGACTGTAGAGGTGCATTCAATCGTAAAAAAAGAAGGTTTGATTCAGTATCGAGGAGTCAAAGAATTTCGACCAAAATACCAAATGAAAGTCGATCGGTTTTTTTTCATTCCTGAGGAAGTACATATCTTGCCCGTATCTTCTTCAATAATGGTACGGAATAATAGTATCATTGGAGTAGATACACAAATTACTTTAAATACACGAAGTCGGGTCGGCGGATTGGTCCGAGTGGAGAAAAAAAAAAAAAAGATTGAATTAAAAATCCTTTCTGGAGATATCCATTTTCCTGGAGAAACAGATAAGATCTCCCGGCACAGTGGCATTTTGATACCACCTGTAAGGAAAAAAACAAATTCTAAGGAATCAAAAAATTTTAAAAATTGGATCTATGTCCAACGGATCACACCTATAAAGAAAAAGTCTTTTGTTTTGGTTCGACCCATAGTCACTTATGAAATAATGGACGGTATAAGTTTAGCAACACTTTTTCCTCAGGATCTATTGCAGGAACGGGATAATTTACAACTTCGAGTTGTTAATTATATCCTTTATGGAAATGGTAAACCTATTCGGGGAATATCTGACACAAGTATTCAATTAGTTCGGACTTGTTTAGTATTGAATTGGTACCAAGACAAAAAAAGTTCTTCTTTTGAAGAGGCCCGCGCTTCCTTTATTGAAGTAAAAACCAATGGTATAATTCGAGATTTCCTAAGAATCGATTTAGTGAAATCCACTATTTCGTATACCGGAAAAAGGAATGATCCGTCAGGTTCCAGATTGATTTATGATAATGGATCCGATCGTACCAATAGAAATCCGTTTTATTCCATTTATTCAAAAACAAGACTTCAAAAATCATTTAGCCAAAATCAAGGAACTGTTCGTACGTTGGTGACTAGAAATAAGGAATGCCGATCTTTCATGATTTTGTCATCGTCTAATTGTTTTCGAATGAGTCCATTCAAGAGTGTAAAATATCACAAAGAGTCAATTAAAAAAAATCCCCTAATTCCAATTAAGAATTCGTCGGGTCCTTTAGGAACAGTCCTTTCCATTAGGAATTGTGATTCATTTTACCATTTAATAACTCATAATCAGATTTTTTTAACTAACCATTTGCAACTTGACAATTTAAAACAAATTTTTCAAGTACTTCAATATTATTTAATCGACGAAAGTGGAACAATTTATAATCCCGATCCATGCAGTAACATAATTTTCAATCCATTCGCATTGAATTGGTATTGTTTTACTAATAATTATTGTGAAGAGAAATCACCAAAAATGAGTCTTGGACAATTAATTTGTGAAAATTTATGTATTGCTAAAAAAGGACCATGCTTAAAGGCGGGTCAAATTCTAATTGTTCAAATCGACTCTTTAGTATTAAGATCCGCTAAGCCTTATTTAGCCACCCCGGGAGCAACTGTTCATGGTCATTATGGGGAAATCCTTGATAAAGGAGATACATTAGTTACATTTATATATGAAAAATCGAGGTCTGGTGATATAACGCAAGGTCTTCCAAAGGTAGAACAAGTTTTAGAAGTTCGTTCGCTTGAGTCAATATCGATGAATCTCGAAAAGAGAATTGATGATTGGAACGAGCGTATACCAAGAATTCTTGGAATTCCTTGGGGATTCTTGATTGGCGCTGAGCTAACTATAGTGCAAAGTCGTATGTCTTTGGTTAATAAGATCCAAAAGGTTTATCGATCCCAAGGGGTGCAAATCCATAATAGGCATATAGAAATTATTGTACGTCAAATAACATCAAAAGTATTGGTTTCAGAAGACGGAATGTCTAATGTTTTTTTACCCGGCGAACTCATTGGATTGTTGCGGGCAGAACGAATGGGGCGTGCTTTGGAAGAAGCGATATGTTACCGAGCCCTATTATTGGGAATAACGAGAGCATCTCTAAATACGCAAAGTTTTATATCCGAAGCGAGTTTTCAAGAAACTGCTCGAGTTTTAGCAAAAGCTGCTCTCCGAGGTCGTATCGATTGGTTGAAAGGTCTAAAAGAAAACGTTGTTCTGGGGGGGATGATACCCGTCGGTACGGGATTCAAAAGATTAGTACACCGTTCAAGGAAACAGAAGAGTATTCCTTTCAAAACAAAAAATAAGAATCTATTCGAAGGGGAAATAAGAGATCGTTTTTTTTACCACAGAGAATTATTTACATCTTGTGTTTCAAAGAATTTCCATGATACATCAAAATAATTATTTATGGGATTGAATTATTTGTAAGAACAGACTCAACCCTTTGAATTATCTGTATTTTTGATGGTCATTTAATTTTTATAAATTGAGTATTGAGTAATAAAATAATCAAGATAGTAACGAATAGAAAAAAATTCAAGGCTTGGATTGTGTATTTGTATCAATGATCAATCCGCGGTAGAAGAGAAGGTTCCGTCGGAACAATTATTTATTTCAAGATACCTCATCTCTTTTTTGAAATAAAAAAAAGAGGAAGTGTGGGGAGAAATGACAAGAAGATATTGGAACATCACTTTGGAAGAGATGATGGAAGCGGGAGTTCATTTTGGTCATGGTACTAGGAAATGGAATCCTAGAATGTCACCTTATATTTCTGCAAAACGTAAAGGTATTCATATTACAAATCTTACTAGAACTGCTCGTTTTTTATCAGAAGCTTGTGATTTAGTTTTTGATGCAGCAAATAGAGGAAAACAATTTTTAATTGTTGGGACAAAAAATAAAGCAGCTGATTCAGTAGCACGGGCTGCAATACGGGCTCGATGTCATTATGTTAATAAAAAATGGCTTGGGGGTATGTTAACCAACTGGTCCACTACCGAAACGAGACTTCATAAGTTCAGAGACTTGAGAATGGAAGAAAAGACGGGTAGACTCGCCCGTCTTCCAAAGAGAGATGAAGCCATGTTGAAAAGACAATTATCTCACTTGCAAACATATCTGGGTGGGATTAAATATATGACAGGGTTACCTGATATTGTAATCATCGTGGATCAGCAAGAAGAATATACAGCCCTTCGAGAATGTATTACTTTGGGAATTCCAACAATTTGTTTAATCGATACAAATTGTGACCCCGATCTCGCAGATATTTCGATTCCGGCAAACGATGACGCTATCGCTTCAATTCGATTAATTCTCACAAAATTAGTATTCGCAATTTGTGAGGGACGTTCTAGCTATATAAGAAATCTTTGATTCATACTAAAATCAAAAATTATTTCGTGAACTCTATAATTCTTATAATTACTATTTACTTTACTAGAATAATAATATTATTCTAGTAAAGTAAATAGTAATAAAATAGTCAAATCTTTTTCTATTCCGGAATCTCAAAATAGATATAAAAAGACTTGGGTATATTATGCGATTAGTTGGTTTCACAAATCTACGATTTAAGTAGACAAGTCGAGAAATAAATGGTTGAATCAAAATAATTTCATTTCAAGTTATATTTCTGTCAGAGGACGACAATATGAATGTTCTATCATGTTCAATCAATAAACTAAGGGGATTATACGAACTATCTGGTGTGGAAGTAGGTCAACATTTCTATTGGCAAATAGGGAGTTTCCAAGTCCATGGCCAAGTACTGATTACTTCTTGGGTTGTAATTGCTATCTTATTAGGTTCAGCCATTATAGCTGTTCGGAATCCACAAACCATTCCGACAGACGGTCAGAATTTTTTCGAATATGTCCTTGAATTTATTCGAGACGTGAGCAAAACTCAGATTGGAGAAGAATATCGCCCCTGGGTTCCGTTTATTGGAACTATGTTTCTATTTATTTTTGTTTCGAATTGGTCAGGGGCTCTTTTACCTTGGAAATTAATACAGTTACCTCGTGGGGAGTTAGCCGCACCCACGAATGATATAAATACTACTGTTGCTTTAGCTTTACTCACGTCAGTGGCATATTTTTATGCGGGTCTTACAAAAAAAGGATTAGCTTATTTTGGTAAATATATTCAACCAACTCCCATTCTTTTACCCATTAACATCTTAGAAGATTTTACAAAACCTCTATCGCTGAGTTTTCGACTTTTCGGAAATATATTAGCGGATGAATTAGTCGTTGTTGTTCTTGTTTCTTTAGTACCTTTAGTGGTTCCTATACCCGTTATGTTCCTTGGATTATTTACAAGCGGTATTCAGGCTCTTATTTTTGCAACTTTAGCTGCAGCTTATATAGGCGAATCCATGGAGGGTCATCATTGATTCGTTTTCGAAAGGGTCGCTTAGACAAGGCAATATATGATATGCAATTTATATAGGGAACATTACTATAAAAATACGGTTTATATAATAAAAAAAAGTATTCATTAGGATAGAGGGCCCAAACTGGCTATATGTAATGGCTATAAATAAGTAAACTCTTGTAGCTGAAAGATTCTATCTAGTGAATCTAAGATAGAATAGTTAACTTAGTTTACGTTATGGAAGAAATACATGTATATTTTATATTCGATATTGACTAATTATATATGAACTAATCTTTTCTTTCTTTTTAATTTAGACAGGGATACTAATAGAAGTCCTTATTTTTATGACTGTGAATTGAATGAATAAACAGATCAAATCAAGACAAAAAAAGATCCAAAAATTCAAAACACGCTTAGAAACAAGGAAATGGAAAAATGAAAGTTGTATGGATTCAAAAAGACCCCACAAATAGGAACTCAAAAAGATCAATTTTTTCTGAAGATCTAATGGTTCAATAATCTTACTATTTTTATTTTGAGTTATTAGATACCTCGACTAGATGAATCTTAGTGATGGAATAATTAAAAAATAATTGATATTTATTTGGTTGATTGTATCATTAACTATTTTTTTTTTGCGAGGAACTTATCATGAATCCACTTGTTTCTGCCGCTTCTGTTATTGCTGCTGGATTGGCCGTAGGGCTTGCTTCTATTGGACCTGGAGTTGGTCAAGGTACTGCTGCGGGCCAAGCTGTAGAAGGTATTGCGAGACAGCCCGAGGCAGAGGGCAAAATACGAGGTACTTTATTGCTTAGTTTGGCTTTTATGGAAGCTTTAACAATTTATGGACTGGTTGTAGCATTAGCGCTTTTATTTGCAAATCCATTTGTTTAATACGAAAAATACTTTGATACGTCTTTTTGAGTTTATTACCTTCGACTTGCCACTTGCTTTTTCGCATTACATTCTATCAACATGTCGCTCCTAAAATCACTTATTCGTTGAGAAAATAACTTATGGGAAGGACTGATTTAAGGATGAGGAATTAGCGTTACCGACTCGCTTTCTTCCTTCCCCCTCTTAATCTAACGGAAAACCTCTTAGGAAGTATTCCAACAAAGGAGGTATTTCGAAATTGACATGAAAACCCGGTACCTATGCCTAATTCTATCAAATAAGTATTCTTATTATTGGAAATCTCAATTGAAAAAATAAAATTCATTTTTCAATTGCATAGATTTTAAAATTTATTTTCTATTTAGAAATAGGAAAAAAGTGAAGTAATACAACAAAGAATTCTGTTCGATTTTTTAGTATATCTATATGAGGAGATCATATGAAAAATGTAACCGATTCTTTCGTTTCCTTGGGTCACTGGCCATCCGCCGGGAGTTTCGGGTTTAATACCGATATTTTAGCAACAAATCTAATAAATCTAAGCGTAGTGATTGGTGTATTAATCTTTTTTGGAAAGGGAGTGTGTGCGAGTTGTTTATTTCAAGAAGAGGTTGGATTACACCAGCTGCGCCTTTTTTTGTTATATCTAGTAAAGAAAGATGCAGGATCTCGCGAATTACTTCTGAATCAATTAATAAATCATATATAAGAACCATAGCATTTCGTGATTCGTTGGTAACTTTATTTTGATTCTCTATCAACCAACGATGTGGACCATTAACATAACATGGTTAAAGCAAAACTGTTTGAAGTCCAGACCCGGCATGGTACTCTTTCTACCACTATCTTAATACTTAGATAGTTTTCAATTTAAATCAAATGGATAGTTATAAATTTTTCGATATAGAACACTCATGTCGATACAATAATTTTTAACTTTTTTTTTATTAAATGCCAAATGCTGAATCGATGACCTGTGTATAAAGTAATAAATCTTTTTTGGATTTTAAGAAAAACCAAAACAACTTTGCTGACAATTACATATTTTTTTTTGTCAGAAGAGTCCTCCGAATCTTTTGATCTTGGATGGGTGATCTGTTTCAATTTTGTTTGGAATATTAATAGAGAAGAGAGGATAGGCTCATTCCATTCAAAACCTGAGATGAGAAATTTACCATCCCATT